ACACAACTAGTTCTTGAATCAAGAAATTCTTTTGATAAATACATTTACAATAATAAAACAAACCAAGAAATAAAAAATAAAAAAAACAAAAAAGAAATTAACTTTATTTCGACTCTAAAAAGTGAACTTTACAATATTAAGAATAGTAAGAGGAATTCACATCTTTTTTTTGACTTATCCTCTTTATCACAAGCATATGTATTTTACAAATTATCACAAACCCAAGTTTTTAATTTGTATAAGTTAAGATCTATTTTTGAGTATCGTGGAACTACCGTTTTTCTTAAGACTGCAATAAAAAATTATTTTGTAACACAAGGAATATTTCATTCCGAATTAAGACATACAAAACTTTCAAGTTCTGAAACGAATCAATGGAAAAACTGGTTAAGAGGTCATTATCAATACAATTTATCTCAGATTAGATGGTTTGGATTAATACCACAAAAATGGCGAACTACAATAAATGAAGGTGGTATTACCCAAAATAAAGATTTAACAAAATGGAATTCGTATGAAAAAGACCGATTACTTTATCACAAAAAACAAAAGGGTTTTAAAGTATATCCATTACCAAACCAAAAAGATAATTTTCCAAAATACTATATATATAATCTTTTATCATATAAATCTATTAATTCTGAAATTAAGAAGTCCTCATATATTATTTATGGATCACCATCAGAATTAAATAACAACCAAAAAATTACTTTTAATTACAACAATTATAAACCAAATTTATTTGAAAGCCTGGAGGAAATTCCTATCAATCGTTATCTAGAAAAGGGCGATATTATGTATATGCAAAAAAATACAGATAGAAAATATTTTGATTGGACAATTCTCAATTTTTTTCTAAGACAAAAAATAGATATTGAGGCCTGGACCAAAATGGATTATAGCAGTAATATAAATACTAAGCTTGGAAGTAAGAATTACCAAAAAATTGAGAAAATGGATAAAAACTATATTTTTTATCTGATGATTCATCAAGATTTAGAAATAAATCCAATCAATGACAAGAAACTCTTTTTTGATTGGATGGAAATGAATGAAGAAATCCTAAACCCAATATCGACAAATCTGAAACTTCCGTTCTTCCCAGAATTTGTGCCACTTTATAATGTATACAAAATAAAACCATGGATTATACCAAGCAAATTCCTTCTTTTAAATTTAAATAAAAAGAAAAACATCAATGAAAAGAAAAAATTCAATTTTTTTAGACCATCGAATGAAAAAAGATATTCTGAATTAATGAATCGAAATCAAGAAAAAAAAGAACCCGCGGGCCGAAGAGGCCTTGGATCATATTCACAAAACCAAGATAAAATGAAAAAACAATATAAGATCCGGAATAAGATGAGACCAGAAATGATTTTCTTAAGGAAACACTATTTGCTTTTTCAATGGATAATAGACGATGGTTTAATTCCGAATTTAACTGAAAGAATGATCAATAATATCAAGATATATTGTTACTTGCTTGGACTGAGAAATCCAAGAGATACTACTATATCGTCTATTCAAAGGAAAGAAATAAATCTGGATATAATGGTGATTCGAAAAAAATTGACTCCTATAGAATTGAATAAAAAGGGGATATTTTTTATCGATCCCATTCGTTTGTCTGTAAAAAACGACGGATACTTTATTATATATCAAACCGTAGGTATATCGTTGGTTCATAAGAGTAAGTACCAAACTTCTCAAAGATATCGAGAACAAAGATATATCAATAAAAATAAATTGGCTGAATCTATCCCAAGATATCAAATAATAATTCGAAAGAGAGACAAAAAACATTATGATTTTATCGTTCCTGAAAAGATTTTATCATCTAGACGTCGTAGAGAATTGAGAATTATAATTTCTTTCAACTCAACGAATATAAATAGTGTGGATAAAAATCGAGTATTTTGTAACAAAAAAAACATAAAAAACAGGAATCCTTTTTTGGATCAAAAAAAGCATCTTGATAGAGATAAAAACGAATTAATTAAATTAAAGTTATTTCTTTGGCCTAATTATCGATTAGAAGACTTAGCTTGTATGAATAGATATTGGTTTAATACCAATAATGGAAGCCGTTTTAGTTTGTTAAGAATATATCCACAATTAAAAATTGGTTGATGGTATATTTTTCCTATATATTCTGTACCATATAGAAAAGCAAACAGATGCACATATGCCCTGTCTTACGTCCCAGTCAAATATTAGATCATTTTTATTTAATACTAAGTCAATGACGTATCAATTTGTTTGTATAAAATCTATAAAATAAACAAATATATGGAATATTACGAATTTTAGGTCTAAATTCTTTGACGTTGTAAGTGTAAAAACGTACCATCTACTTTTTTATCCCTGTCCAACTAAAATTCTTGTGTATACTAATTACTACATTAAAAGGACTAATATTATTATTACTGATCGATAAAATAAAATATTTTATATGTAAATTAAAGGGTAGAAGGAGCTTTTTTTATGATAAAAAATCCATTCAGTGCAATTATTTTGAAAGAGGAAAACGAACACAACAAGGGGTCTGTTGAATTTCAAGTAGTGAGTTTCACCAATAGGATACGGAGACTTACTTCACATTTGGAATTGCACAAAAAAGACTATTTATCTCAGAGAGGTCTGCGTAAAATTCTAGGAAAACGTCAACGGCTGCTCGCCTATTTGTCAAAAAAAAATAGAGTACGTTATAAAGAATTAATCGGCCAGTTGGAGATTCGAGAAACAAAAAATCATTAATTTGAAGAGTCGTTTTGAATTTTCGCTTAAATTTTGATGAACCTCTTTTCGCTTTCAGCAATTCATGGAAGAATGAATCGGGAAAAAACCTATGACTGCACCAGCTACACGAAATGATCTTATGATAGTCAATATGGGCCCTCAGCACCCATCAATGCACGGTGTTCTTCGACTCATTGTTACTCTAGATGGTGAAGATGTTATTGACTGTGAACCGATATTGGGTTATTTACATAGAGGAATGGAAAAAATTGCGGAAAACCGAACAATTATACAATATTTACCTTATGTAACACGTTGGGATTATTTAGCTACTATGTTCACTGAAGCAATAACTGTAAATGCACCAGAGCAGTTAGGCAATATTCAAGTGCCTAAAAGAGCCAGCTATATCAGAGTCATTATGTTAGAGTTAAGTCGTATAGCTTCGCATTTGTTATGGCTTGGCCCTTTTATGGCAGATATTGGCGCACAGACCCCCTTCTTCTATATTTTTCGAGAAAGAGAATTGATATATGACCTATTCGAAGCTGCTACCGGTATGCGAATGATGCATAATTATTTTCGTATTGGAGGAGTCGCTGCTGATTTACCTTATGGCTGGGTAGATAAATGTTTGGATTTTTGTGATTATTTTTTAACAAGAGTTACTGAATATCAAAGGCTTATTACACGGAATCCTATTTTTTTAGAGCGAGTTGAGGGAGTAGGCATTATTGGCGGAGAGGAGGCAATAAATTGGGGTTTATCGGGACCAATGCTACGAGCTTCCGGAATACAATGGGATCTTCGAAAGGTTGATCATTATGAGTCTTACGATGAATTTGATTGGGGAGTTCAATGGCAAAAGGAAGGGGATTCATTAGCTCGTTATTTAGTACGAATCAGTGAAATGACAGAATCAATAAAAATTATTCAACAGGCTTTAGAAGGAATTCCGGGGGGGCCCTATGAGAATTTAGAAATCCGGCGCTTTGATAAAGTATGGGATCCCGAATGGAATGATTTTGACTATCGATTTATCAGTAAAAAACCTTCTCCTACTTTTGAATTGTCAAAACAAGAACTTTATGTGAGAGTCGAAGCCCCAAAAGGAGAATTAGGAATTTTTCTGATAGGAGATAAGGGTGTTTTTCCTTGGAGATGGAAAATCCGACCACCGGGTTTTATCAATTTGCAAATCCTTCCTCAATTAGTTAAAAGAATGAAATTGGCTGATATTATGACAATACTAGGTAGCATAGATATCATTATGGGAGAAGTTGATCGTTAAAATGATAATAGATACAACAGAAGTACAAGCTATCAATTCTTTTTTTAGATTGGAATCCTTAAAAGAGGTATATGAGATCATATGGGTGCTTGTCCCTATTTTTACTCCTGTATTAGGAATCACAATAGGTGTACTAGTAATTGTTTGGTTAGAAAGAGAAATATCTGCGGGGATACAACAACGTATTGGCCCTGAATACGCCGGACCTTTGGGAATTCTTCAAGCTTTAGCAGATGGTACAAAATTACTTTTCAAAGAGAATCTTCTTCCATCAAGAGGAGATACTCGTTTATTCAGTATCGGACCATCCATAGCAGTCACATCAATTCTACTAAGTTATTTAGTAATTCCTTTTGGATATCGCCTTGTTCTAGCCGATTTCAGTATTGGTGTTTTTTTATGGATTGCCATTTCAAGTATTGCTCCCGTGGGCCTTCTTATGTCAGGTTATGGCTCAAATAATAAATATTCTTTTTTAGGTGGTTTACGGGCTGCTGCTCAATCAATTAGTTATGAAATACCATTAACTCTATGTGTGTTATCAATATCTCTACGTGTGATTCGTTAAGACATAAAATTTCCTCTATGTCTTTTCTTTCTAGGAAGGAAATTTCATGAGTTGAATATACATTTTTATTTTTTATTCATCATTCGGGTTGATGAACTAAACTAGATAGTTATATGAGTGAAAAAAACAGCTTCGTACTTTGCAGTAAAAAGATTCAGTCTCATTTCCTATGTACAAGTGTTAAGTGAAAGTAAACATAAGCATTATATACTATTTACCCCAAGATTGAGTGATTAGTCATCATGACTTGAAGCGGGTTCAAAAGGAGCAACTATCTAGGGATTTTACTAGCTATTAACAGACATGTATTACCCTAATGAGCGGGGCCTTTTGACCAAAAAGAGTGGATAGTTAGGAACACCAAGGTACACAAAGGATTCGTAATAGAGATTATGTAAG